TATTTGTCCATCTGTAATGGAAATTACATTAGTAGGAATATAGGCAGAAACGTCTCCAGATTGAGTCTCAACTATTGGTAAAGCAGTCATACTTCCTTCACCTAAAAGAGAATTTAATTTAGCGGCTCTTTCTAAAAGGCGTGAATGCAAATAAAAAACATCCCCTGGATAAGCTTCGCGGCCGGGGGGTCTTCTTAATAGAAGGGACATTTGGCGATAAGCTTGTGCCTGTTTGGAGAGATCATCATAAATTATTAAAGTATGCCGTTCGCGGTACATAAAATACTCAGCCAGGGCCGCTCCCGTATAAGGAGCGAGGTATTGTAATGTAGCAGGTGAATCCGCCATTTCAGCTACTACAATAGTGTATTCCATGGCCCCCTCCTCCTGGAAAGTAGTTACTACCTGAGCCACAGAAGATGCTCTTTGACCGATAGCTACATAAACACATATTACATCTTGCCCTTTTTGATTGAGAATTGTATCCGTGGCTACTGCTGTTTTGCCAGTCTGTCTGTCCCCAATAATTAACTCTCGCTGACCGCGCCCTATGGGGATCATCGAATCAATAGCAATAAGCCCTGTTTGAAGGGGTTCATATACAGAACGCCGGGAAATTATACCCGGAGCAGGGGATTCAATTAAGCGAGATTCCGAAGCTATAATTTCGCCTCTTCCATCAATAGGTTTAGCCAGAGCATTTATAACACGACCCAAATAAGCCTCGCTCACGGGTATTTGAGCAATTCTTCCCGTTGCTTTTACAAAACTTCCCTCTTGTATCATCAACCCATCGCCCATTAATACAATCCCAACATTTTTGGATTCCAAATTCAGAGCAATACCTCTAGTCCCTTCTGCAAATTCTACTAATTCACCTGACATTATTTCACCAAGACCTATAATACGAGCAATCCCGTCCCCCACTTGAACCACGCGACCAATATTCTCAATCCCTACTTTTCTATTATATTGTTCAATACGTTCGCGGAGAATTTTATGAATTTCGTCGACTCGAAGGGTTGCCATTAGTGTTTCTTGACTCTTTTTCGGAAGCAAGGGGAAAAATAATGCCTAAATTCTAAACGAAAGTAGAAGTTCAAGGCCTAATTAATTTAATTATCTCTTCCATTCCATGGCCCCGAGAATGCCAATATTAGCACGAATCGTACGGAAATGTAACTCGGTATTCAAACAACTATTCAGAGTTCCTAGAGCCCCTTGTACGGCTTGTTGGAAAACCCGTTGTCGGACCTGATTCATCGCCCTTTGTTTTTCAAAATAAAGGGTCTCGTTTTTAGACTTTTCTAATTGTTCCAAACTAATAGAAGTAGCATTAATCAAATTTGCTTTTTCTCGTTCTATCTCAGAGTATCCATTCATTCGATACTCATCTGCTTCTAGTTCCACTTTCTGTAATCGAATCCGAGCTTTTTCGAGCTGCTCAATGGTCCCTCTACGCAATTCTTCCGAATTTCGAATAGTACTCAAGATTCTCTGTTTTCGATTATCTAATAAATCTTTTAATGAAAGTAGATTATCTTGCTATTAAGTTCACAACTTTTATGATCTCTTCCCGAACCAAACATGAATCTTTCGGTTCATTTGGCTCTCACGCTCCATTATTTATTTTTTTGCTATGGCTATTTCCATATCTTTTTTTTAATGTAATGAGCCTATCCTCTATAAGACTAGATAAAGATTAAGAGGACTCTTCCGACTAGATAAAAATCTATCATGGTCAGCAAAGTTGTTTCTTTATTTGTATTTGCCCTTTAGTTAATCTTTAGTTAATATAGTTAATAATTTCAATTTCATTAAAAAAAATTAACTAAATAAAATAAATGGAAAATGAAAATGGATAGAATTCCTATTTTTTCTTTTTTCTTCAAATCCAAAAAATTTCTCTTTTTTTTTATACATAGGTCGTCGATTCGGCATTAGATAAAAAAGGGCAGGATGCCCCTCTAGTAAATGGTTCAAACCATTTTATCGATATGAGTGTTCTATATCAGATAAATTCTACACTAGTTATTTTTTCTTTTAAACCATTTCGGTACTAATACTAATATAGTTTGTATATAGTTGTAGAAAGAGTACCCGCTTTTGCCTGGACTTCAAGCAGTTTAGCTTTAACCGTGTTAATGGTCTCACATTATTGGTTTATAGAGAATCAAAGTTGCTTTACCAATGAGTCGCGAAATGCTATGGTTCTTCCATATGATTTCTGAATTTATTCAGAAGTAATTCGTCGAGATCGTGCACCCTTTTCTTATTTATTTTATCCGAAAAATACTAAAAAATATTCTAAAGTGCAGCCGGATAGATCCAATCTATTCTTGAAATAGACAACTCGCACACACTCCCTTTCCAAAAAAAATCAATACACCAACCACTATAGTTAGATTTATTAGATTTGTTGCTAAAATATCGGTATTAAGCCCGAAACTCCCAGCGGATGGCCAGTGACCCAAAAAAACGAAAGAATGGGTTACATTTTTCATATGCTCTCCTCTTATAGATAGGACGAACAAAGAACAAGGTTTTTGATCACTTACTTCGCTCGCCCTTTTTTGATCGATTTTTTTAATTCCATTTTTTTTTTTAATGCAAATAGATTCAATCTAGTAATTTCATTTAGATTAAGTCTTAGATCTCGTTTGAATTGTGAAATATTTCCTTTGTTGAAATGTTCCCCAAATTCCTAAAATAATCTTTGTCGAACTAGCAAGGATTTTGCTTCGAAACCCTTTCATTTAAGTAGCCAGCCTCTTTCTATGCTCTGCTTTCTTAAAAGGAAAAAGACTTTCCACTGTCCTAAACTAAGGACGGTAAGGAAGAAGGCGAGCATATCCTCTAAATTGATCATCCTCAAATCAGCCCTTCCTGGGGTCTCGATAAATAGATAATTCCAGGAGTAATAAATAGGAGTAAAGTATTGGTATAATTGGAATTGCAGAAGCAAATACCAATTTACTAAAAAAAGAAAATAAGTATCTAATCTAAGGGACTTATTTTCTTTTTTAGGATTAAACAAAAGGGTTCGCAAATAAAAGCGCTAGTGCCACAACCAGTCCATAAATTGTTAAAGCTTCCATAAAAGCTAGACTAAGCAATAAAGTACCTCGTATTTTACCTTCTGCTTCTGGCTGTCTCGCAATACCTTCTACAGCTTGTCCTGCAGCAGTACCTTGACCAACTCCAGGCCCAATAGAAGCAAGCCCTACGGCCAATCCAGCAGCAATAACGGAAGCGGCAGCAATTAGTGGATTCATGGTGAGTTCCTCGTGTCAAAAAAAAAAAAGAAATGGTTAAGGATACAATCAACCAATAAATTCTTACTTCTAAGCTCTATTGGAGAGAAGTAACTAAAAACTACAAATTGAAATGATAATCTGAATTGTCAGAACTACTTCAAGATCTCATTTTTAGTTTCTAATTATTAGGGGTTTGTGTAAATCCATATGATTCTCATTATTCTATTTATCTTCAATCACTCTTTCATTCCATTCTTCTTTCTTTACTCTTCGATATCCTTGAGTTCCTATTTTTCATCTATCATCTAATCGACGAAATAGAGGAAGAACTTCTATTAGAATCGACCTAATCCAAATACAAATCAATATATACAATTGATAGCAATATGCTGCATAGAACATATTGGATATGGAATCCAATTCCATATAGAGGGGAATTAGATATATAGGATTAGATAATGAATATAACTTAAGAATATATAATATCCCATATCCATTTGTTTCTTCTATTTTGTTTGCGTATTTTCTCATTTTCTATTGAATCGGATTCTAAAAAAATTCCTTAAAATGGAAACCCGCACAAAAGATGACTGGACTTATAGACATTAATGATATAGATCTAGCCTGACTCCGCCCCCCTTAACGCATATATATTTTGACAATTCCGTAATGTAATTCCGTAATGTAATATAGTCTATTCTCTCTCCTACAACTCTACATTGTATATTCATACGCATTTATAACTATTTAGTTTTCCAACCAAGCGGATTATCTAGAACCATGCATGAATTGGGCTAAGCTAAAAAAAAAAGACTATTTCGAAAACTAGTCAATTCAATGATGACCCTCCATGGATTCGCCTATATAGGCTGCGGCTAACGTTGCAAAAATAAGAGCTTGAATACCACTTGTAAATAATCCAAGAAACATGACCGGTATAGGTACCACTAAGGGGACTAAAGAAACAAGAACAACAACTACTAATTCATCCGCCAATATATTCCCGAAAAGTCGAAAACTAAGAGATAATGGTTTTGTGAAATCTTCTAGGATGTTAATTGGTAAAAGGATTGGAGTTGGTTTAATATATTTCTCGAAATAACTCAATCCTTTTTTGCTAAGACCCGCATAAAAATATGCCGCTGACGTGAGTAAAGCTAAAGCAACAGTAGTATTTATATCATTCGTGGGCGCAGCTAATTCCCCATGAGGTAACTGTATAATTTTCCAAGGTAAAAGAGCACCCGACCAATTCGAAACAAAAATAAAAAGGAACATAGTTCCAATAAAGGGAACCCAAGGACCATATTCTTCTCCAATCTGAGTTTTGCTCAAGTCTCGAATAAACTCAAGGACATATTCGAAGAAATTCTGACCGTCGGTCGGAATGGTTTGTGGATTCCGAACAGCTATGATAACTGAACCTAGCAAGATAGTAATTACGACCCAAGAAGTGATGAGTACTTGGGCATGAATTTGTAAACCTCCTATTTGCCAATAGAAATGTTGGCCTACTTCTACACCCGATATCTCGTATAACCCCTTGAGTGTTTTAATGGAACATGGTATAACATTCATATTGTCCTCTGATAGAAATTGAACTTCAAAAAAGGAATTCTTTTGATTCAACCATCTCTTCCTCAACTCAGCAACTTTAATTATTAATCCTATATTTAGGATACCAAGAAATCACATCAGATCATAATATATATCAATACCCTCTAATATATATTATATATCAATATTCCCCTTCTTTTATCTATGCAAAACAAAAAAGAATAGTAAGTGATCCAATAAATCTACGGAGTTGCCCAATAATTAACTATTATTCTTAATCTTAATTAACATAATCAACGATTTCTTATATAGAGAGAACGGCCCTCATAAATTGCAAATACTAATTTGTTAAGAATCAATCGAATTGAAGTCATAGTGTCATCGTTGGCTGGAATCGATATATTCGCGAGATCTGGGTCACAATTTGTATCGACTAAAGAAATAGTGGGAATCCCCAAAATGGCACATTCCCGAAGAGCTATATACTCTTTTTGCTGATCAAGGGCGATCACAATGTCAGGCAACCTCGTCATATATTTGATCCCGCCGAGATATCTTTGCAAAGTAGATAATTTTCTCTTCAAGATTGCTACATCTCTTTTTGGGAGATGGTGGAATTTTCCCATCTTTTCTTCTGCTCTTAAGTCTCTAAATTGAGAAAGTCTAGTTTTCGTAATTGACCAATTCGTTAACATACCACTGAACCATTTCTTATTAACATAATGACACCGAGCCCTTATTGCAGCTGATGCTACTGAATCCGCTGCTCTTTTTTTGGTACCAACAATTAAGAAGCTTTTTCCCTTCCTTGCTGCATCAAAAACTAAATCACAAGCTTCTGATAAAAAACGAGCCGTTCTAGCGAGATTTGTAATATGAGTACCTTTACGCTTTGCCGAGATGTAAGGGGCCATTTTAGGATTACATTTCTTAATACCATGACCAAAATGAACTCCCGCTTCTATCAACTCTTTCAAATTGATGTTCCAATATCTTCTTGTCATTTTTTCCACACTTCCTTTTGATTTTTTCTTTTTTTTTTTCGTCCTACCATTACGGAATTAATTTCTTTTTGAAGATTAAGAAAGAGCCGAAATAGCTTGAAATAAATAATAATTGTTCCGATGGATGGAACCTTCTACCGGGAATTGCCCATTGATACATGGCATAAACATAAACTTAATGAATTAAATGACTTCTTTTATTTATTAAAATAAAAAATCCAAAATCTGACCTGTTAGCGTTCTAAAGTTAAAAGTCTAGTTTTAAAGTAAAAAAAATCTGCTTTATGTATCATTAAATCGCATAAATGATGGTTCTGATGTCTCATGGAAATTGTTTGTTACGTCAGAAGAAACTAATTCTGTATGGAGAAACAAAATATCTCTCATTTCTGACACGAATCGATTTTTTTTTTGAATTTCGAAATAAAGGTTCTTGTCTTGTCGTGAACGATGCACAAATTTTTTGAATCCGGTACCAACAGGTATAATCCCCCCCAGAACTACGTTTTCTTTCAGGCCTTTTAACCAATCAATACGACCTCGTAGGGCAGCTTTTGCTAAAACTCGAGCGGTTTCTTGAAAACTTGCTTCAGATATGAAACTTTGGGTATTCAGGGAAGCCCTTGTTATTCCCAATAAGATTGCCCGATAATAGATAGATTCATCCAAAGCCCGCCCTGCTCGTTCCGCTCGCAATAGTCCGATTAATTCCCCAGGTGAAAAAACATTAGACATTCCATCTTCGGAAACCCGCACTTTTGATGTTACTTGGCGTATAATAATCTCTATATGTCTATTATGGATTTGTACCCCTTGGGATCGATAAACCTTTTGGATCTTATTAACCAAAGAGATACGGCTTTGGGCTATGGTTAGCTCAGCTCCAATCAAGAATCCCCAGGGGATTCCAAGAATTCTTGGTATACGCTCGTTCCAACCCTCAATTCTCCTTTCGAGATTCGGCGATAGTGAATCAATTGAACGCGCTTCGAAGATTTGTTCTACTTTTGGAAGACCTTGCGTTATGTCACTAGATCTCGATTTTTCATATATAAACGTAACTAACCTATCCCCTTTGTAAAGGGTTTCTCCATAATGACCATGAACGGTTGCTCCTGTAGTGGCCAAATAAGGCTTAGCTGATCTTATAACAAAGGAATCAATATTAACAATGAAAATTTGACCAGATTTTTTTATGTGCGATTTAAATAGACATACATTTTCGCAAATAAATTGTCCAAGGCGAATTATTGCCAGTGTCTCCTCACAATAATCATGATGGGGAAAGTGCCAATTCAAATGGAATGAATTCAACATAATGTTACTATCGGAATTAGAAATCCTTTGATTTTCATCTATTAAAGAGTATTTAAGTCCTTGAAGTACTTGGAAGGTTTGTTTCAAATTGTCAAGTAACAAATATTTCTTTAACAGGATCTGATTATGCGTTAGTAAATAGTAAGATGAAGAAAAATTCGATATATTAGGTACAATAGTGCCTAAGGGCCCAAAATTTTCTCGAATAGGAATTCTAGGATTCGATTCTTTTACCGCATTGGGATATTTCGAATTATTGAATAAACCAATTCGAGAACAATTGGATGCCGACAAAATCATCAAAGATTGGTATTCTTTATTTCGATTCAACAAGGTGCCAATAGCTCCTTGATGTTGGCTAAGTGATTGAATCTTCGCCTTGGAATAAAAGGAATTGGTATTGGTGCAATCTAACCCATTATTGGAAATCGGTCCTGAACTTATCCTATCGTACCTTCTTGCTGTATACGAAATAGGGGACTTGACTAACTCAATTCTTAGGAAATCGCGAATCAGATCATTTGCTCTTACCTCAACAAGGGAAGCATAAGCCTCTTCTTTTTCTTCTTGTTCCCAATTCACTACTAAGCAAGTTCGAACGAATTGACTATTCGTGTGATAAATTCTTTGAGTTAACTTGCTATTTTCATGAGAAATAAAATTGACAACTCGAAGTTGGAGATTATCCTTTTCCTGCAAGAGATCCTGCGGGAAAAGTGTTGCTAAATTTCTCCTTTCGTCCATTTCATATGCGACTGCAGGTCGAACCGAAACAAAATACTTTTCCTTGTTCTTGAGAATTTTTTTCCGTTGAACATAGATCCAATTTTTCCTTTTTTTTGATTCCTTAGAATCTTTTTTTTCTCTTTCTGGTGGTATCAAACTGCCACCTAATATCTTATCCGCCTCCTCAGGAAAATGAATATCCCCGGAAAAGATTTTGAGTTCCGTATAGCTTTTTTTTCTCTTCACTCGGACTAATCCACCTAGTCGACTTCTTGTATTTTTTGTGAGTTGTGTATCCACTCCAATAATACTATTGTCAAGTACCTTTAGGGATGAGGATCTCGGCAAGATATGCAGTTCTTGAAGAATGAAAAAAAACCGATCTACTTCTTTTTGGTATTTTAGACTAAATTCTTTTGTTCCTCGATGTTCAATCAAACCATCTTTTTTTAAGATGGAATCTCCCTCTGGGCTCCCGTATTCGTCCTCTGAGTCTTCCTCTGGGCTACCGTATTCGTCCTCTGAGTCTTCCTCTGGGCTACCGTATTCGTCCTCTGAGTCTTCCTCTAGAGTTCCATATTCGCCCTCTGAGTCTTCCTCTAGAGTTCCATATTCGTCCTCTGAGTCTTCCTCTAGAGTTCCATATTCGTCCTCTGAGTCTTCCTCTAGGGTCCCATATTCTTCCTCTAGGGGCCTATATTCGTCCTCTAGGGTCCCATATTCTTCCTCTAGGGGCCTATATTCGTTCTCTGGGCTCCCGTATTCGTCTTCGTCCTCTGAGTCTTCCTCTAGGGTTCCATATCCGTTCTCTAGGGTCCTATATCTAAATTTAATAATTCCTGAGCCCTTTTTCTCTTTTCTGTATCGTGGATCGTCAAAATAAGCAAAAATATTATTTCTACGTAAAATACCCATAAAGGGGATTTCAATCGAAATCCCAAAACAGGATATTAGTTCTTTCTCTTGTTCTTGATGATATTGTAATGGAATGACGAACTTATTTCTTCGCTTTTTCGCCAACAAATCCGAATTCTCTTGAAGAATGGAAGGATAGACAAAATTCCAATGACCGTTGGATATGATTTGATCCGGCTTTAAATAATCAAGAATTTCCCTATCTTTTTTACCAAGAGTATCCAACAGTTTATGTCTTACTTGATCATTAGCCATTGATAGGTCAGAGATATATCTTCCGTCAACAGAAAAAGAATAAGTATTCATTTGATCTTGATCCTTGTGGAGCGAAAAAGACGCTATACTGGATCTGCACATACTTACTGCCAATATCCATAAATGGCTTGTTTTTGGTAATCGACGAACATTACCATATTGATATTCAGGCGCATGGTAAACATCAGTACTCCAGTGCATTTCCCCGTCTGATTCGGAATAAATATGCTTTTGTACCTTCTCTTTAAAATGCAAAGTGGACGTTCCGGCACGAATCTCCGCAATTACTTGTTCGGATTCTACATATTGATCATTTTGCACTAAAATCAAGCTTTTTGACGGAATATTCACATTATGTAGAATATCCTGACTCTGAATAGTTACATGCAAGTCTATATAACATAGAAAAGCAGGCTGCCCATGACGGGTACGTGTGGGGTGAACCAAATCCTCATTGAATTGAATTTTTCCATTAGAAGGGGATCGTACAAGGTCGGCAGTACCCCCTGTGAATACTCCACCAGTATGAAAAGTTCTTAATGTTAGTTGAGTCCCCGGCTCCCCAATTGATTGACCCGCAATAATACCTACGGCTTCCCCCAATTCGACCAGATCGCCATGAGTGGGACTCCGACCATAACATAATTGACAGATCCAAGATGTGCTCCGGCAAGTAAAGGGGGTTCTAATATATATTGGTTGTGCTCGAAATGGTTGTGCTCGAAAGGCAGTTATGAATCGATTGACTAATCCAATTCCAATATCTTGATTTCGAGCGGCAATGCATCGTGAACCGATATATATATCGTCTGCTAATACACGACCAATTAGTGTTTGGACAAAGAGTTTTTCCGTCATCCCGTTTTGAGGACTCACAGAAATGCCTCGGATAGTACCACAATCTCTTCTACGCACAATAATATGTTGAACTACTTCAACAAGTCTACGTGTAAGATATCCAGCATCCGCTGTTCGTACAGCAGTATCTACAACCCCCTTGCGGGCTCCATAGCAGGAAATTATATATTCTGTCAAAGAAAGTCCCTCGCGTAAATTGCTTTGAATAGGTAAATCAATCATTTGTCCTTGGGGATCTGCCATTAAACCTCTCATACCTACTAATTGGTGTACCTGAGATGCATTCCCTCTGGCTCCTGAAAAAGACATTAGATAGACTGGATTAGAAGGATCCGTTATCCGAAAATTAGAATTCATTTCTTGTTTCAAATATTCACTTGTAGCATACCATATCTCAACGGATTGACGTAATTTTTCTACCGCGTGTACAGCCCCATAATAATAGTGTTTCTCCAAAAGAAAACTCTGTTGTTCAGCGTCTTGGACTAACCATCCTTTAGAAGGTATTGTTAAAAGATCATCAATTCCTAATGAAATCGATGTAGTAGTGGCTTGATGGAAGCCCAAAGTCTTCATTTGATCTAGTATATGGGATGTATATCCCATTCCGAAATGATCTATTAATCTACTAATAAGTCGTTTCATAGCAGTTCCGTCTATCTCTTTATTATGAAAGACCAGATCGGCCCGTTCCGCCATACATAAGTACCCCCATATTCTGCTGAGTAGGATTCGACAATTGCTGAGTAGGATTCGACAATGGGCCTGAGTCAGTGATTCGAAAACTTAACTTCCTTTCCTCAATCTCAATCTTGATTCGCGCGGCAAAAATGATGATACTAGTGAAATCGGAATGCCCCCCGAAAGGGGCATCGCCGAATCTAACTTCCTTGTTTAGATAGTGTATGAATAGGCCTGGCTAAATCCTTGTATGGCTTCCTCTATTTCTCTATAAAAAGAAATATGACCAAGAGTGGTTCGAATGTATATAGAACGGATTTCTTTTTTTCTATTTCCCACTATTAGATAGTGGGCATAAATCTCATGATAAGTCCCCAAAGATTCATATTGAACTTCGATCGGAACTTCTCTTGACCCAATGACGCGTGGATCTAGTTTCCATCGGAGCCACAAAGGACTGTCTAAACGGATTCGTTTCTGTCTATAAGCTCCCAGTGCATCATAGGAACTAGAAAAATGTGGTTCTTTATCCTTCGTATACTTATAATTATTATTGTAAATAACTTTTTGATTTGGATAGTTTCCCCAACTATTATATCTATTTGCACAAATACCTCGACGATTTCCAATCGTTAATACATAAAGTCCGATAAGCATGTCTTGGGTTGGTACGCAAATAGGATCTCCAATAGCGGGAGACAGGAGATTTATATGAGAAAACATAAGTAAACGGGCTTCCGCCTGAGCTTCCAAGGATAAAGGTAGATGAACAGCCATTTGATCCCCATCAAAGTCCGCATTGAAGCCCTTACACACTAAGGGATGTAAACAAATAGTACGCCCCTCTACTAAAGTGGGTTGGAAGGCCTGTATGCCTAATCTATGCAGGGTAGGTGCTCTATTCAACAATACAGGATGTCCCCGCATAACTTCTTGAAGTATTTCCCATACAATTGGTTCCTTTTCCCAAATTTTCCTTTTAGCAATCCTGACGTTAGAAGTAACACGTTTCCTGATTAAATCACGAATTACAAATAGTTGGAAAAGCTTTATTGCTATTTCTAGAGGTAATCCACATTGATGTAATGAAAGCGAAGGACCCACAACAATGACAGAACGCCCCGAGTAATCGACCCGTTTCCCAAGCAGAGTCTCACGAAACCTTCCCTCTTTACCTTCAATTACATCTGAAAGTGACTTGTAAACTTTATTGTGACCATCCCTCGTTGGTTGCCCACGGGACCCACTATCAAGAAGTGTATCCACGGCTTCTTGTACCAATTTTTCCTGACACATTACTAAATCTGCTGGCGCTAATTCACTTCTTTTTAATAGATAGGCAAGGTTGTTGTTCCGACGGATAACTCTCTTATAAAGTTCATTAATATCCGAAGTCACTACTTTATCCCCAGACCTATAAACAATGGGTCTCAATTCGGGAGGAAGAACCGGTAATAAGCACAAAACCATCCATTCTGGTTCTACATTTGTTTGAATAAAATGTTTCGCCAATTGCATGCGTCTAATCAAAAAAACTTTTCTTATTTGTCTTTTTCTATCTTCCCATTCATCTCCACTATACCCCTCGTCTTCTAATTCCTTCCATTCTACCAAGGAATTCTCCATAATAATTCGCAAATCCAAATCCGCTAATTGTTCTCTAATAGCACCTGCTCCTGTCGCAATTTCCCGATTTCGAAATGTTGCGAAGCCTGGGGTAGAAAAAAAAGGGGAAATGCTGTGGTTACAGGATGAAATTTCATCTTCAAATAAACCTCGTAACCGTAAGAAAGTAGGTTTTTTAGCGCCGGGCCTAGCAAAAGAGAAATCACCGTATACTAGGCCCTCTAATTTCTTAAGGGGTTTATCTAAAAGATTCGCGATATAACTAGGAAGACCCTTGAAATACCACACATGAGTCACTGGACATGCGAGTTTGATGTATCCCATTTGGTATCTTCGTATCCGAGAATCAACAAATTCTACCCCACATTTTTGGCAAAATCTTTCGTCTTCTTTTTCAGCCCCGCTCGCTCGAGAATTTCCACAAGCACAAATTCCGCTTTTTATGGGTCCAAAGATTCTTTCGCAAAACAATCCATCTTTTTCTGGTTTATCGGTTTTATAATGAAAAGTAGAGGGCCTTGTGACTTCGCCAACTACCTCCCCATTAGGTAGGATTTTGTTGGCCCAAGCCTTTATTTGTTGAGGGGAAACGAGTCCAATTTGAAGTTGTTGATGTTTATATTGGTCGATCATAAAATAGAAATAAGAAAATAATTTACTCCGATCAAACTTCCTCCCTATTAACCCGGAAGTTCTTCTCAGATACAAGGAAATGATTCAGTTCTAGAGCCAAAGATCGTAGTTCTCGAACGAGCACTCGAAAAGATTCTGGAGGATCCTCATAATTAGGTACTCTTTTTCCAAAGATTGTAGCACTAAGTATTTCTTGGCGAGCTATAAGATGATCAGATTTATAAGTAAGTATCTCTTGTAAAATATGAGCAACACCAAATCCTTCTAAAGCCCAAACTTCCATTTCTCCTACTCGTTGTCCCCCTTGCTTGGCTCTTCCTCTAACGGGTTGTTGTGTAACAAGTGAGTAAGGCCCAGTAGAACGTCCATGGATTTTCTCATCAACTTGATGAATTAATTTTAGGATATAGGACTTCCCTATTAGAACAGGTTGTTCGAAGGGGTCTCCTGTTCTTCCATCAAATATTCTGCTTTTTCCCGGGTACTCGGGTTCAAATACCCATGGATTTTTTGTTTGTTTACTGGCTTCATATAATTCCGAAAACACAAGTTTTCTTGAAGCCTCTTGCTCATATCTCTCATCAAAGGGTGCTATTCTATAGTGTTTCTTTAGCAGATCCCCTGCTAATCCGAGCGAGCTTTCAAATATTTGTCCCACATTCATTCGTGAGGGTACTCCTAAGGGATTGAAGACCATATCAACGGGTGTTCCATCTTGCAAATATGGCATATCTTGCCTAGGCAAAATTTTTGAAATGATACCCTTATTCCCGTGTCTTCCGGCTACTTTATCACCCACTTTGATTTCACGTTTCTGTAAAATATATACACGAACCATTATGTCGAGGGGGTCCCTCTGGATCCATTTCACATCGATAACGCGCCCTCTCCCACCTATGGGTAGTTTGAGAGAAGTTTCTTTTGAAGTGGATACCTCAAGGCCAAATATGGCCCGTAATAATCCAGCCTCCGCGATATACGACGATTCGTTCGCTATCTGAGGCGTTAATTTACCTACTAAAATATCGCCCGTTTCTACCCAGGATCCCAACATCACAACTCCATTTCTGTCCAAATTGCGGAGTAAATGTTCTTCTAGATGTGGTATTTCTTTAGTGATTTTTTCAGCAGAGCCTTGGCTTGTCGTATCAGTCTGAATTTCATATTTTCGGATGTGAAAAGAAGTATAAATATCCTCATATACCAAACGTTCGCTAATTAGTACTGCGTCTTCAAAATTGTAACCTTCCCATGGCATATAAGCTACTAATACGTTTTTTCCTAAAGCGAGTTCCCCACCAACTGTAGCAGCCCCCTCCGCTAAAATTTGTCCTTTTTTAATGCATTTACCCCGGGGAACCCGAGGTTTTTGGTGCATACAAGTATTTTTGTTAGAGCGCCAATGGGCAACTAAAGGAATACTTATAGTCTTCCCATTACTTGATAAAACGATCTTGTGACTATCAGTAGAAATGATCTTTCCCTCGCGTTCGGCTATAATGGAAACCCTCGAATCTAGAGCTGTTTGGCGTTCCAATCCAGTTCCAACAATGCACTTCTCGGACCGAGAAAGCGGAACTGCTTGGCGCTGCATATTAGAACTCATTAAAGCCCGATTCGCATCATTATGCTCAATAAAAGGAATGAGAGAACCTCCAATAGAAAAATATTGGAAAGGAAAAATACTTCTAACATGAATCTGTTCCCATGCAATAGTCAGGAATTCTTGACGGTATCTAGCTGGAACAACCTGTTCTTCCTGAATACCCTGATTCAAGGACAAAGAATTTCCTGCTGCTATCATATAATATTCATCTTTATTTGGTGATAAATAAACCACCTGTCTCTCTTTTTTTTCTTTTGCTTTCTCAGATATTTCATAAAACGGACTCTCTATGGATCCCCACCAATGATCAATTCTCGCATGAATAGCTAAGGATCCAGTAAGTCCAACATTGATTCCTTCGGACGTGTCAATTGGACAAATACGCCCATAGTGACTAGGATGGATATCTCGGCTCCGAAAACTTGCAGTTCTCCCCGTCAATCCTCCAGGACCCAAACAACTCACTTTTCGCCCATGAACAGTTTGTGTCAATGGATTGGTTTGATCAAAAACTTGAGATAAGGGGTATGTGCCAAAAAAGGTTTCATAAGTAGTTATTAATAAAATCGAAGTTGAAGTTGGAGTTACCAAAATTTGTGGATTCGGTTTCGATTGACGTATGAATACTCTACGGATAGTTTTTTGAACCGCATGTTGTAAACGACCCAGAGCCAGTCCGAATTGATCTTGTAACAGATCCGCAACCGAACGAATACGTTTATTTTTCAAGTGATTCATATCGTCATCGTCAAGTATACCCATTCCAAATTTCATTCTAATCAAATGATCCGTAGCAGCCAATACATCTCGTGGTAACAAGAATGTATTGTTCTGAGGTATATCAAGATTCAGTCTCCGGTTCATATTTCGTCGACCAATCTTTCCTAATTCACATTTTTGTTGAAAAAATTTCTTTTGTAATTCCTCACATAAGGACTCCGAAAATACCAGGTCCCCACCTACACAAGCAAATTGTTGATAAAACTCCAAAATAGCTTTTTCTTTTGACTCAATCCTTTTCTTCTCCTTATCATTCGGGAAAGACAAGAAAATTTCAGGGTAGGAAACATTATCTAGAATTTCTCTTAGATTCGAACCCATAGCTGATGATAGAACTAGAATAGATATCTTTTGTTTTCTACTCACACGAGCCCATATCCTTTCTTTTTTATCAATTGCTAATTCCGATCTTCCTCCCCAATCTGATATTATAGTCCCAGTGTAGATAGAAATTCCCTTATGGTCTAATTCCGAGCGGTAGTAAATACCAGGACTTAGCAATATTTGATTGATCACAATTCGGTATATTCCATTTATTATAAAAGTTCCTAGGGAATTCATTAGAGGAATGTTTCCAATAGAAATGGTTTGCTTTTGCACATCGAAACCAAAAATTAATCTTGCAGGCACATATAATTCGGAAGAATAGGTGAGTGATTCATACACAGCATCTCTTTCTTTTATCGAGGGTTCTAGCAATTGATATCCTTTCGCAAATAATTGAAATGCAATTTCGTGATCTGTATCTTTAATTGTTGGAAACTTATCAAGTTCTTCCGCCAAGCCTTGATTAATGAACCTACAAAATCCCTCAAATTGGATCTGACTAAATCCGGGTATTGTGGACTTTCCCTCATTTCCATTCCGGAGCATCTTAATCTTAAGTTTCCTATTTATCAAAAAAAAAATTCCATTATCAGCTCACTCTTCATCAATCCATACGGATCGATCTAGCAATCATGGAATCTATATTCTGTTTACTGAATCACATGAAATTCTAGGGAACTCCACATACGTATTTCATATATGTATTTCATACCCATGAATAAAGAGAATTTCGACGAAAGTTCGAGTTTGCGAGGGGTACAAATGAAATGAAAATGAATTGATAAAACACTCCTAGAAAAAAATTCTGCCACTTACACTTATGGAATCCTGTAAAGATTTCTCATTTTATCTCCTTTCTATGAATGAGATAAAGCCATAATAATTTAGAAGCACTAGAAAGTTTGACTTTAGTTCGATTTAGCATAGCACGCTTAGTTTCATTTCAAAAAAGAATTCGAAGATTCTTTTTTGTTTCTTCGAAGGTTCTTTTTTGTTTCGTAGTAGTAGTAGAATTGCTAGAAAATATAGGATTTCATTGTATAATCCTAAAATAAAGGAAGTACTTTTTTTTAAGTACATGCCAATCTAGTTATCCATCTATCCACATATCCCCTCTTTTATCGTAATTTCACTTGGGTGGGCCAAGATGATCAGATCATACTATTATGATATATATATATCATAGCAAAATTCCTATTTTTTATTCAAGATATTTAATGCAATGAAAAATTAAAGCACGATTCTTCATAGAGATATGTACATAAGGGGGATCCATAGAGAATAATGCTGTTCTGACCTGGAGTTTATCTATACATGGATTAGGCATAAATCCATTCTATTTTATTATGCCATTAAAAAAAAGGCATGGGGGTATAGAATACCGATTTAAGAACCGTTCACTACTGCAATTCAAAAAAAAAAAGAGAATTCTAGTTAACGGTTCCAATTTATCCTGATTTTGCAGTCTGTGACTGGCGAAGAGAATAATCGAAACTGGATCCAATAAAAAGCAGGAATAGATTTTTGGAAAAAGATTGTAAAGGAGTAAGTAGAATAAAGATTGTAAAGGAGTAAGTAGAATTAGGTTCAAGATAAAAGGGGGTTTTAGTAAGAAAACGTGGATGAATACTATTTTTCTCGATTTTAGATCGGATTTTTTGGCGGCATGGCCAAGCGGTAAGGCAGGGGACTGCAAATCCTTTATCCCCAGTTCAAATCTGGGTGCCGCCTGATCAACAAAATACTTAGGATTTCCTATAGTACTGATCGAACTTGACAAATTCGTACCCCGCATAAGTTGGGGCAAGAGAGTAACTAGGCCTGGCGATACTAGATTTTGAGAATCCATAGTTCTATCCTCAAACTAGGGTTTGTTTTGGTGGTAGTGGCCCAAATGGCTACCAATAGGGATGAGGTAGCATTTCCTTATTCTTTTATTAACTGGAATTTAGAACTACGAGGATAAGATGTCGGAAATCTTGGTATTCAAAGGGCGCTAAGGGGCATTCTTTTTTTATTTCTAAGATTGAAGAAGGGATTCCACGAAGAACTATCAAGACTTCCTAATTATCATACATCTTATTTATTGTACATCTTATACTACCTACATACACTAAAGTAAGGTCTACTGATTCTGTCAAGAATTAGATTGAATAGACTGATGAAAAATAAATTTCGGAGTTGTGGATAAGGTCTCCCCATGCTTTCATAGAAAGATAGAAAGCAGGGCAGTAGGGTTTAGGTCAAAAATAAACATGGGTAAGGTAGGTATCCAATAGATAATTATCTATCGTAATTTTATGGTATATTCTGACGCCCTTTGCTTATAAAAAAAGGTAACAAAAGAAACAAAAAATCTTACTATTTCCACGTCTTCTATATAGGGGCATTCCCTTCCCCCTTTTTAAGGAAAAGGGCTATGTATCATATTTATACTTAATGCTCTCCAATTCTACTTCTACCGGAAATCCTATAAGAATTTGTTAGGAGTGAATTCGTTGAACTGATTCATCCATAGCCTTAGAGCAGAATTCCCTTTTGACTCTGCACCATTGATTCCACTATGATTATTGATCAATAGTGGAATAATTCCTTCATATAAATAGGAGACATAATTTACATGGATATAGTAAGTCTCGCTTGGGCTGCTTTAATGGTAGTCTTTACATTTTCTCTTTCACTAGTAGTATGGGGGAGGAGTGGACTCTAGGAATACTACTAATTGATTGAGTAGTCGAATTGTTATATCAATTCTTTAATTGAGAATTTTGCATTAATCATTTTGCCAAACTTTATTCTTGTCTCTCTTTCCAAACTCTACTGGAATAATGGAAAAAAAAATGACAATAAATAATGAATAATAACCATTTGATCAAACAATGAATGATTACTAGAGTTGTATTTCAAGTATTTCAAAAAAAAAGCGCAAATCTAGGCACGATAAGCAACTTTTTTCACACAAATTCTCTCTAAATCTTCTATTTTGATAAATTTTGATAAATCTTAATATAATAGAATTATAGATATTAGAAAAAAGCCAATCTTTAGTTTTTGTTTCTCTCTTTCTTTAGTTTTGTTTCACTCTTGTAAGAAACTTTTGTAAGAAAAAGTCGTTCTATTCTACTATTTCTATTCTACTATATAGATAGATTAGATAGATAGATTAGGGCAATTCAGAATTTCTACTAGAAATGACGAATGGTTAAAGAAGTTCTATACATAAGAAAATTAGATCTTTCTTCCACGAAGTTATTCACAACATATCGCACATTTTACATTTGTTTTATACTCTTTCTTATTCTTAGTTCTTAGAAAATTTTTTATGCTCTTTTGAAGCATCTCGCGGCATGTTTAAGCATGAAAGATGAGCGGGTCCCTTTTCCCAATTCTTTTCCAAATCGGAAGAAGTTACCATAAAACGTCATAAATCATCTGTTAATACTTCAATCAATGACTTCTTTTGGAATGGAAAATTTCTAAAAGGATTCGTTGGTTTTTTTCTTTTACTTTTTTCTTTTACTATAGTCTATTCGCATATTGTTCTTCTCTTTCTCCATGGATTCTTTCGATGAAGTGCTAGACTCTTATAGAAAATTATAAGAAACCCATAAATTAAAATTAGAAGAATTGTCTTCGATTTTTTTTTATTTTGACTTGATTGAAATTAAGCGGATGTAGTGAAAAAAGAAATTGAATTAGACTACTATTTCAATCTAGTAATCTATTCTATTCTATTCTATGTAGATCCAAGATAATATAATAGAAAGACTTTAAAGTGTGGTAGAAAAAACTATATATAGTTTTTTCTACCACACTTTATGATTCCAACCAGATCCTTTCATTTAAGACTTGGACTTTTATTTAATCCTTTTTTCATTTCTTCAATGATTAATTGGAATTCCAATTAATCATTTTGGCTAACTGTTTTTACATAAATAATAAGTAAAAAGGCAGTAGGAACTAGAATGAACAGTGCAGTAGCAATAAATGCGAGAATATTGACTTCCATAACCTCTTTTTTTTTTTTCACAATAACTCGGGATGTAATCCCATAGAGAGGAAAAAGGGTATCCTTGTAAATTCAAGGGGAGGACTTGCATTCTGATAATACTGAATCAATTCAATATTATGAATATCTGATCTATCAAATCAATTCATGGTTGAGAATTGAATAGTATAACATAGGAAGATCCCTTATCCATACTAGGACCAAAATAGGTTTTTTGATTGGATCAGGAATCCCCTCTATTTTTCATCCTTTTCTACTTTTTATTTTCTATATCTATAACCCAGACCTTTCTTATCTTATACAATTTCCCTTACTTTTTCTTATAGTTATACATACATTTATGTATGTATTATATGACCGACTTTCTATGGGTCACATAGACATCCAAATAAACAGTATAAGTAGAAGTGAGATGGAGAAAAGAAGGGATTAAATAAAAAAGATCGAATATTTCAATTTAGGGAAAAGGGCGTTTGCTTGGTTTTTCTTTTATTTTATTAGGTTACTATCAATATCTGCTTTTTTGGGTCTAAAGATGAGAGCAGATCCATAAAAAATGGAGTCTGCAAATGGAATGAAAATGAGATAGATTCTTTCCAATTATTCATTGAACATACACAAACAAAGTTGGAACTAGAAAATGGAAGGGGGTGTGATTTAGCCCAAAAAGTACTAATTATATTAAATCCACTGTCTAACAATAAACGAATACGATTTATGTATGGATTTCGGTAAAATGTAGGTACTCTATTCCATAAGAATAGAAGAGGGAGTTAAGATGAAGATGGTATCATCATAAGAATAGAGTAATATCATAAATTATATTACTCCACATATGTATGTCTTTCCCTATCAATCGGGAGTAGTGAAAAAAAAGAAAAATTCCTATACTCCTCTGAAAAATGCGCAATAAAAAAAGGGAAATTAAGGATGCCCAATAGGCATTTGATCTTGCCTCCTGTCCCCTCCTTTTTCATGGAAAAAGGAAAGATGAATTTCTCAATTCATTGAACCCAGGTTCGGGACTGACGGGGCTCGAACCCGCAGCTTCCGCCTTGACAGGGCGGTGCTCTAACCAATTGAACTACAATCCCTGCGGGGTGTATGGCATACATATTCTTAATATAACCATAAGAAGATTCGTCCGTCGTACTGTAAGAAATACACGAATCATATACTACATACTCACATATCATATGTGGGTATAGTAAGAGTGACATAACTAGTATGTCGCGATTTTTTATCGCTAAAAATGGATGATAATCCATCTTTCAACAAGAAAAATGTTTTATTTTGGAAGAAAGAAATGAGAAAGATATGGATTAGAGAAAAATTAGCCCTTTTCTCTTTATTCTTTATTTCTATGAATCAGGCATTTTCTTTTATGGAAAAACTAATTGATTTGATTTAGTTCATATTCACGAAGCCCTAGATTTTTGGGCCGAGCTGGATTTGAACCAGCGTAGACATATCGTCAACGAATTTACAGTCCGTCCCCATTAACCGCTCGGGCATCGACCCAGGAAGAATTTATTCTAGGGTTTTTGATAATCTATGATTAACCTCCTTTCATAATACTCCCTACCCCCAGGGGAAGTCGAATCCCCGCTGCCTCCTTGAAAGAGAGATGTCCTGAACCACTAGACGATAGGGGCATATACAACCGCCCGTCATTATACTATAATGATAGTATGAGCAGTTTTTTAGAATTGTCAATATACTCGAAGAGTATAACTAGATCCAAAGCAAAGAGTCTTTCCTACTTTTCTGTTATGCTTTCATAGGATTTTTTCTTTAGTTGATGGTTGATTCACGGATCATTCCCTACTTTTTAGGGAAATTCATTTTATTTAAAGGGTATAGAATAAGAATAGATTAGTAAAGGGGGTTCTAGATTAGTTCAGTACAGATAGTGATTTAATTGATCTAACAGGAAAAAGAGTCAAATTTCATTTCTTTTTTGCAATTTGCACTCTGTGCTTCGTTTAGTGTTCAGGCCAAAAATGCATGCATCTCGCACTAAGTCAGAAAAAAATAGAGAAATTTTCAAAAACAAAGAAGAAAAAAAAAGTGAATGAATTTAGTGGAAAAGTCCTTTATCGGATTTGAACCGATGACTTATGCCTTACCGTGGCATTACTCTACCACTGAGTTAAAAAAGCCCTTTATCGGATTTGAACCGATGACTTACGCCTTACCATGGCATTACTCTACCACTGAGTTAAAAGGGCCTTTTTATTCAATTCAAAAATTAGCCACTTTCATTTGCCATTATGAGTCTACTGTATAATGTACATAATATATCTATATATAGAATAGATATATTTATGTATATATGATATATATGTAGAGATAGAGAAGTTCATTATGTACATAATCTCCAGTTCGTGAACTTAGAACTTAGCGGATACTATGATAGCACCGAATTTTTCTGGCAGTTCGATCTATGATTTCTCATTCATGGACGTTGATAAGATCTTTCCTTTTAGTAGCATCTTAGGATGGCATAGCCTTAACGTTAATCGCGAAGTTAAAAATCTTGACAAAAAAAAAAAAAAATAAGAAAATCTCTCATTTTCTCTCTTCGCACTTGCACAAGGTAGAGTTATTCCACGTATAATAAAGTACGTGAATTCGAAACGAAACATTTCAATTCAGTTTAAAATTTATTTTATAAAATAGGGAGAATCATATCATGATCAATTTTTTTGATAAATTGAGAGTTAAAGTTTCTAACTGTAGAAAAATAGTTGAACAAATCGCCAACAAAATCAAAAAGTTTTTACTTTCCTTTTTTGATTTATTGTGTTTTATTCTTTGGAGAACTATAATGATGCCCATTGAGATGTTTATTTTGGGACCCTATATCGTTTTTATTTTCAGCTTTCCATGGGGGATTCTCTTTATGGTGTTTAGTATTCTTATTATATGTTGGGATATCATATTTCCCATAAACATTTTCAATGTTTTTTTCGACCAACTGAAAAAAGTTGCAGAAAAGTTCTGGACCGATTTAGTGAAGCAATTCTCAACGGGTAGTCTTTGGAAATTAGGTGGAAAGAATTTTCCACATTTGATCTGGAAAAACTTTCCAGGGCCAGGGAAGAATCCTCCGCCGAAATTCCCTTAATCCCCTCTTAGACTCTTAGATTGGACTTAGACTCTTAGATTGGACAAAGGCGGGCAGTATATTTTATCTTAGTATAAAATTTTTTATACTGCCCAACTTTGATTTCTAAGGGAAATCAAATAGTTAATAAATAATTGTAACTATTTAGATTCTATTTACATTACACAAATGTAGGAATTCATTGTTCTTAAATAGAGATCCGTATATCTTAATTATCTCTATTTATAGAAATTTGAATTTTTTTTTTCATCAATTGAAAATGGATAAACAACACTTCTTCCCAGTCTTAATCCTTTTTTTTTTTTTTTACTCTTTTCTATGTCTTCTTGGTTCTATTCATCTTGTTTTTTTACTTTAAACAAGAAAGGAATAGACTAACCAGGGAAAATAAGTCTCTTCTTTATGAAGAGGATGAGGACTCTGATGAGGACTCTGACGAAGACCTTGATCAAGGCTTTGTGCAAATCTTTGACCTGAATTTTAACCAGGTAAATCCTGACCCAAATTTCCCTGGTAAGGATTCCCCTGATTACGTCAGGGAAATCCGTCGATTACTAGCTAACTTAAAGTTTAAGTTAATTAAGTGAAAAGGCATTTTAACTTGTTTCTATGAAGCCATACAAAAAGTCTATAAAGAAGAAAAGGACGAAAGGGATTTATGGAGGCTGTGCTGCCTGCTATTTCTCCTAGGGGCTGGGCTATTTTAGCAATAATCATACTTTTCCTTAGAAAAGTCGATATAACTAGGAGGACCCTTGACCCCAACTGGACATGGGGGTTTGAGAGATCCCTGAGAAGGGGGAATTAGCCTCCTTCTCGAATGTCTTTTCTTGACAAAGAGCAACATTGATACACATAATGTATATGTGGCGGGTATAGTTTAGTGGTAAAAGTGTGATTCGTTCTATTAATAACTGAATATAAAATGATATACTTAAGTCGTCCTTAAGTTTTTTTATATTCCGATTAAAACTTTAATTCTTATAAAAGGTTTAATCCTTTTCCTCTCAATAGCATATTGAGGAAGAATATACATTCTCGCGATTTGTATCCAAAGACTAATTGAAATTGCATCCAAAATACAAATTGGATTATGAATGCAGAGTCGCGAAGCATAATTTTGCATTGGATTAAGTATTCCAATTGAATAAATGTGAGTAAAGGATCTATGGATGAAGATACAAAAAAGTTTATTTCCAATCGTAACTAAATCTTCTCCTTTTCATTTTTAAAAAGGAAATGGAAGCCAAATAGCTAAAAAACGATAGTTTTGGTTTACTATAACCATCAGCATATTGTTTCAGCTCGGTGGAAACCCAATTCTTTTCCTCAGGATCTCTTGTCTTGAATGAAATTAGGGAACGAAGTAAGTAGATTAGATAGATTTAGTAGAAAGAATTTCTATATCCTATTCTATAGGGATCATCTAGAAAGCGGAGAGTTTTGGTTCTATTCAGACAGAAAAGCTGACATAGATGTTAAGTGATGAGAATATCCATAAAGGAGCCGAATGAAATCAAAATTTCATGTTCGGTTTTGAATTAGAGACGGTAAAAATAATCAACCAACGTCGACTATAACCCCTAGCCTTCCAAGCTAACGATGCGGGTTCGATTCCCGCTACCCGCTCCATTCTGTATAAATAGACTATTCCATTTGTCTAGATATGGTAGAGGCCTGTATCCAACTTTTTCGTCCACCAGTTTCGGCCCTCCAGAGCGGAGTAGAGCAGTTTGGTAGCTCACGAGGCTCATAACCTTGAGGTCACGGGTTCGATTCCCGTCTCCGCACTTAGCAGTCTGTATAAAAGGACTATTCTATTTGTCTAGAATATGGTAGAGGGCTGTATCCAACTTTTTTATCCACCAATTCCCGGCCCTAGAAAGCTGAATTGAGCAGTTTGCGAAGTTACTTGCCCTTGCAAGAACTCTCAAGGTGCAAGGATTCCCCCTCCCCACCCTGCAGAAAAAAAAAAAGAAATGAAAGGCACAGCCTACCCCCAATAAAAGCAGTTTGCCTATTGTTTGTCTCGGTGAATCCCCGATTTAGGGAACCTTGTTGGCGAATTCGATTCCCTCCTCCAGAGCACTCTTTTTTTGAGTGGGGTACAAAGAAAGGGTAAGATAGGAAGGGATACGGTACTAGACTAACATATAAATAATATATATTTAAGTAGTCAACTAGATTGAATTTTTTACCATAGTACCTTAAGGTACTAAATTAGTACCTTAATTTACTAAATTAAGCTGGCGAACGACGGGAATCGAACCCGTATCTTCTCCTTGGCAAGGAGATATTTTACCATTCAACTACGCTCGC